AAGGAGTTTGATAAGAAAGAGTTTGGTTCAACCCCGCTTTTTTCTTGGCACGAGATGCCGTTACACCATACATGATAGGTGAAAGACCAAGCCCAAACCTCGATGATTAAACATTTTGGTATTTCGACATGTGATGTGATTCACTGCCGAAAGCGACTTCTTGTACGCTAGCACTTGAAGTAGGTGGTTCGGCTACCGTTTTCGTCGTCTTTGCGGATGGAAGATCAAATAAAAAAAGTCTTTATCTCTTAATACTATGTCATTGATGAATATTAATAGCTTGGGAAAAGACCTGAAATCCTACCTTTCAGCATTGCGATAAATAAAGTGTTGACAAAGCAGAATGAAAGGCACCACATCGAGAGAGAGGGCAGGGGAATGACCTGGACATTGAGAGGCGGACAACGAGGTTATATCGCTCTAAAACAGGTACTGCTACCGAAGCACAAGCTCTAGCTTTTAAGCCAAAGAAAGAAAGAATCATACCCCTAAAATAAAACAGAAAGATATTGCACTTCAATTTCGTTACTAGAAGCACTCCAAGCGCACTTCCTATCTAGGCAAACCAAACCCGAAAAAGCACTTCTTTCCCGGCTAGCCTTTCAAGAGCGGGTGTGCGGGAGAATAGAAATGAGCAGCAAGACAGAAGGGCGTGTAGGAAAGCTTTTTTATCACCGCTATAGAAGAGCATGCATCATCTGCTTAAAGAGAGAGGAAGCGAAACCCTCTGTGTGAAACCACCCAATAAAGTCAGAGATTCCATTCATCAACCAACATGAATTTTTGATATGTATAGCATCAACTCTCCCCTTTCTGAAGAAGTTTTGGCGCAGGTGCCTTTGAATTAAGACTTCCCTCCGCTCATTAGATCTGAACCGCTGGTGAATTAGTCGAATAGAAAGATCTTTGTGAAACCGAATCAATTGCTTGGGCGATCGCCCTTTAGCCTGTTGTTTGGCGAAAAAGACTTCCTGTTATAATGGGTCAAACTTTCTCCTGGTAAAGGGGTACTGGAGTCATAGCGGGGGCCATAACCCCTTTCTTCATTAGTTCATGTTGTGCTTCCCGACAAACTCCTCCTATGCACAGAAAGAAGTGGAAAATCCAAGAAATGAAAGCTTATGCTGCCTTCTTTCTTTCGTAGCTCTTTCTCATCGAACCCTTGTTTCCCCCCTCCTCGGGTAAACATAATTGGTACACTAATTCTTTGATTTGGAGAGAGGAGATCATTGACTAACCAATCCATGGGTCATTATACTCCGCGGATTAATGCGAAAGAAGCGGGGAATTTTTTGACTTTCACATCCCACTACCAAATAGAGGAAAGGACCCCACCTCGATAGTAGGCTTTGAAAGACCGACGCGCGCAGTGGAATTAGTAATAGGGCATAGTGGAACTAGGAATAGCTGTAGGAAAGGGATTCCTTCGTCGGGAGAGCTGGCACTAACTAATAAAGAAAGGATAGTAGGCTTGCTTGGCCAGTTCCGGCTTGCTCCGCCCTATTACTCCTGCCCTACAAGCCGTCGCTCGAACGAATCAAAGAATTTATCAGTTCGCCGGGAAGCAGAATGCTCTGTAATTGAAGCTGAAGATAAAGAGTCAGCGAAGGGAGAAAGATTTGAAACCTACCATTTGGGCTTAGTTACCAGGGAGAAAAGAGAGGCAATGATAATTGTTTTGGTGCCGCCTAAAGGTTCTGTTCTTGATTTGGTTGTAAAGAACCTAACTTAAACAATTCTTTTTATTCTATCTTAGAAGTAGTTCCTATATTGTCCTTCTTTTCTTGCTAGAGTGCGCTAGCGCTTTAGCGCTTGTTCCTTTCGTGGGATTCTTTCTATTATTTGAGCGTAGGTGAGGGATTTCTTAAAAAAAAAAAAAGACTCTCCCGGCCGTTGCTCTGCATATCCTAGCGGATATGCGGAAGATTTTCTATTCCCCCATGCTCGTCCGCGATCATGTCGACCAAGCGCTCCATTTTTCGGCCGGGATACGCATTCCATCCGTTCTCCGAAGATGGCGGATCCGCTCTATGAGCTTCTCTTGCGCCTTGAACATGTCGCGAAACTCGCGCAAGTGGGCTTCGGTGAGCGGTTGCCCTTCCGGTTCTTCTTGCAGGGGCTGCGCGGCTTCTCGTTTTTCTTCCGCGCTATTCATCACCTCCTGCCAGAACTGGTCCTCGTCGATATGTGACGGGGGCGACCATGGATTAACTAAGAAGATGAAATGTTCTACATGCTCTTCAAGGGTCTGGCTGGAGGGTATTTGAGAAGTCTTCACTGAGCTGGCTCAGGCTTACTTCTATGGGGTCCGCCTTTCATTGAATTGAATTTCAGTGAGGGTCACAGGTGAGGGTTGTGGGTAAGGGAGGCTGACAACTATGGATGGCTAGCTCGGGATAGCCGCCGTCGAGAATGCTGCATGTGGGGCCTTACCAGTGAATGGTGTTGAAACCTAGTCTAGCCCTATATAGTATAGGAGTGTTGGACCCACAGGCTCTAGTTACGTAAGGGCAAGCATATCTTTGTGTCTGTCCAAGCAAGCATATTTGTGTGCATTGATTGATGGAAGCGGCTAATTTGCGATAGACGAGTGGGTGAGTTCACGGGGATTAGGGGGTCTTGGAATAAGTGGGTTCGATTCCCATAGCCCCAATGTGGCGAATTCGGTCGACCAGGCCAGATAGGAGAGAACAAAATGAAAATAAAACTCCACTAGGAGATAACTGCAAATCACGACACTTAACTAAACCCCGCGCCGCGGAGCTCGTTCCCTGAAAATATGACCTAAACCCTTTTCGGGAGACCGAAGAAAATAGGGCCTTGACTGCCCTTGGGAGGCTGAAAGAAGACCATAAAGGCTATTGGTCCCCATCAAACGCCCTACTCGCCTTCTTCCCGAGTAAAGAAAAGGTGCTAAGACACTGATAATTCTATTTTTCGGTCGATTTGCCGAACTAATTTTAGAGAGAGATCGCCTTACCAACTAGAGGGCAAGGCTTTTTTTTAATACTTTTATTAAATAATTAATAATTTATAATTCAAATTATTAATTGGACGTGCACTTATCTGTGTCACTCACAAGCATCAGGTGCACTCTACTTGTGATTGACAAGAATGGTTTTGTTGTGCCTCTCTACACCATTGAAGAGAATGTAAAGCACTCTCCACAACCCTTCTTCACTGCGGATGCACCGGTTAGCCTCCTTTATGTCATTTCTCAACAGGGTCTTTTTTGTTTGTTTTCATCTTGGATTTCTGCTGTTGGTTTTGATTTGTATATCTGGAGTGGTTTTTTTTTTCATTCTGATTTGGCTATGTTAGCCTTTGATTACAATAATATACAGCGCTTATTTATTAGAATAGAACCCTTACCAGCCCTTGACATATGAATTACCAGAATATAACTGATAATTTGACTCATTCAAGACAGTGGATTCGCCCCTTCTAAGGGGATCCGTTGAGTCGGTGAATCCCCATGATAGCTTTAGCCGAGATTTTGTCAAGTTGAGACTCCTTCCTGAAGGAAAGGAAGAAGGAAAAGCTTTCGCATGTAGTCAGTCAAATTCTCTTTACTTTACGTAAGCCTCTTAGTGCAGCTCAGCTGGAAGAGATTCTAAGCGAGGGACAGTATTGAACCGCATTCTTTCCACAACCAAGGTTCTAGAACGACTATTGGTGCTTGCTCTGGTGCTAACCATCTATCATGATTAAGATCGGCTAGTGGAACAATGGGCGAAAGCCCGATCAAAAACGGGTCGTATTGATGACAAATTTTGGATATGTCAACCCTAGTACGAAAATGTTTAGTCATTCAGATAGTGACTGGCTTTTAGCTATGATCCAACGCCTCGGAAAAATCGCCCGAGGAAAAATCCTTTGTATCCTCTTCCTCACATCGATAGCATAATAACCTTGCCGCACTCTTCTGGTACATCGTGTAAGGCGGAGCGAATCCTGAATTACCCGCTTTCTTGATGTGCCTCCTCCTCCTACTTCAATATCACCTGCAGCACCCATCTTTCCCCCTCCTAAATTGCAACAAGATCAGATCCCTTTCCCTTCAATCAAAACCCCGAATTTACTATCACCAGCAAATGGGGTCAACACTGGAAGCCCCATTCCTCATTTGAGCACTCCTCCTGTTTTTACTTCGCCGGTCCGGCCTGCTGCTGTGCCTTTTCGGACTTCTCCGGCAACTCCTCAGACAGTTGCTTTCTCGTCGGGTTCATGCTTGCCCGCAGCCTCCCCATTTTTCAAATGGGGCAGTTAAGTTGCATGCAGCACCAGGTTCACGATGCTGTAGAGGACTCGATGCCTGCTGGGGATTCACCATGTGTTTTATTCTCAGCTCATAAGATGTTGAAACAGAAGAAACTAGCAAACGTACCCAGTTTGTGGGGCATTGCTTTATCCTGAGAGGGAGATTTCACCAGGTCCTCAAATAATACCGATCCCCATCGTTTTCAAAATTGTGGAGCTTATGCAAATCTCTATTGCAAGATATTACTTTGCTCAGGCCAATGGCAGTGTGTAATTTGCCGGAAACTGAATGGAAGCGAAGGTGAATACATAGCTCCAAGCAAGGAAGATCTTCTTAAAATTTGCCAGAACTGTCATCACCTGTGGTTGATTACGTTCAAACTGGAAACAAGAGACCTGGTTTTATTCCAGTTTCTGATTCCAGAATGTCTGCACCTATTGTTCTTGTCATAGATGAGTGTTTAGATGAACCACACCTTCAGCATTTACAGAGCTCCTTGCCATTTTTGGATTCACTTCTCCCGACAACGGGGAATTTGAATTATATTGTATGGCCTATGATTTTTCGGAGGAATTTATGGCATCTGCTGATGTGCTGCCTGGTGAAAAATGCACTCTTTAAGCTGTGCAGTGCTCTACCCTTTAGGATCTCCAAAAAGAAAAGTAAGCCACGGAGAACTCTCTCTTACTACTATCAGGCTAGCTAAAATCCTCTTTCTCCGCCTTAAAGATTGCCTTAGAGATGGATTGTTAATCTCGTAGCACCTTCCAAAGAGATAGGTAGGTCGGGCATCACATACGAATTGCCAAGACATCCCATAGTTTTGAAGGGGGAGACGCCCGGTTCCTACTAACTGAACACAGGCAAATTCTTTATTGAAAAGGAACTCTGAAAGGGGGGTTCGTCTTCTCCTTTCTTTAGTGAAGGCAGGCATCTGAAAAGGTCTCTGGACTTAGGCTTAACCACTCCTGTTGTGACGGATTCGGACGTGGATACGGATGCTCACTCGGTTTCGGACTGATGGACGGACGATTTCCGATAGAATCCAGAGAATCATGGACTTGGTATGGGGCTCGCAGTAACCTACAGATTTGAATGAGTTGACTACGTGCGGAATCCCCATCTCCGCTTCTGCTTCGGCTTCTCCTAGAGGGGACCTCTTCTCTGTTCTAGGTCCTTTCCTCACTGAGGACCATGGGCCCTTCAGATACAAAGCATGATTCTTACAAGACGTGCGCGGCGCCCCCCAACGGGAAAGACTTCAACATAAAAGTAAATTTCCGTTCTTCCTGTTCCCGCGGCAGACGTATGCTCGGTTGAAGCTGGATTTAGAAGAGGACAAAGGATCAGCAGCGGTGCATATATGATATGAAAAGGTATAAGTGGGGTACCTAAGACAGATGCGCCTTAATCTGAACAATTAAATTCATTGCATACAACGAAGTAAGGGGGTGCCAATTTACACAATGATACTACGTGTTTGGCTCCCTTCACCTTTCTAATTTAGAAGAGTCCATCCTAAAAGTTGCGCTTCTTTCAAGCGAAAACTCGGATCAAGGGCTATCGACCCGACAGTGCTCCGTTGGTCCATTTAGTGGATCCTCCCCCCAAAAACAAGATCATATTGAGCAGCAACTTCGAGGAAGATAGCATTGGGACATGCTATTACCTATGTATGGTGACGGGTGTCATGCCAGAGTCTGTCCGGGTGGGCTCAAGCTAAAGCAGGAGAAGAGAGTTAGCTTTCTGCTGAGTGAGCCCGAACAGGAGCGGACGCACACTAGATCAGAGCAAGTTTAGCTGGCCCAATGGCACAGACACCTACTAGGATGAGGCATAGCGGGAATTGAACCCACATCTCGTTGAGCTGCTCCAGCAAGCACCCCTTTCGGAAGCTCAATTTGTAGGACCGGGGAGAACACTCGCAGGCGTGCAGGCGTTTTGAGATAGCGCAAAACTCTAACTTGAGTAAGTGCCAGCCAGGCAGCCTGAAGTGGTGGTTTAGCCAAAGCAACGGTTGGATTCAGCACGCTCTTAGAATAGCTGTTCCAATCCGAACGCCTATCCCAACACGGAGAGCTTATCCACTACATCTACATAAGGAATAGTCTAGTCCAATATTTCTTGTCCTTCAGCGACAATGGTGCCGGATCCCGGAACTTCAAATACAAAGCAAGAATCTTTCAAAAAGGCATATGGAGCCCTCCCATCCCACTCTGTAGAGAGTTAAGTCCCTCTCTTCTTCGGCCTCTCTTTAGTTTGGCCGGTCTTCAATTACAAGGGCTCAACAATTCGCCGCCAGCCTTTTTTTTTTTAATATTATGGTCGTCGATCTCCAACTCAACCTCTGATAGGGCGGGGGACAGTTCACAAGCTTGGTATTTAAGTAAGTCTCAGGTCGAAGTCCTTCACCCCGGAAATGCGGTTTGAAATTTCCCTCCTGTGATTCATAGTTTTAGTGAGAAGGTAACTCTCTCTATCAAAATGGAACTTTCTCTATGTATGGCTCTAACCCGGCTAGGATTAATAATGAGGCAGTTCAGGAACTATTAGCTCTACTCGAGCTATGCCGTCTCTTGCCTTTGGGCTGCTGCCCCTCTTCCACCAAATCCTTAACCTCTTCCATCGGTTGGAGATAGGGGTTCCCAGTTGTTTTAGGACTTATAATCTATTTGATCTCACCTGCCCGGCATGGCATGCCATCACTCTTCCGTTGTGAACTCCGTTTCACTCGTTCGTTCAGTCGTTAGTTCTTGTCCCCTTTCTGACCAGGAAAGTGAACCTTGCATAAGGATATCCCAGCTCGAAAGACATTTCCGTATGTATATAAAGTTTTTTGTGGTTGGAAAATAAGGTATTTCATCCTCTGGCTATTTACTTTATAATTGCACTTCAGAGGTATAGCAGAGGCACGTTTAGCTTATTAGGAAAAGCACCTCCATGAGGTCGCGGATTCAGGTCCCTACTACACAGCAGTTAGAAACACATAGAGCAACCACGAGCACGCAGGATACTAAGATGCATGAAATTTTGACAAGAAAGAAGGGCATTCTCAGTATTGTATTTAGAAACATAGAGCAAAAAGCTGTTTGATAGAAAGTCGGATACGTTTGATAGTATGAAACCTTTAACCGAATAGGGCACCAAGCCAGCTTCCACTTGTGTCTCCTGGGCCGGTTGACCCTTTACCAAACCAAATAGGACAAGTCCTAACTAAAAGGCAAGTTCCTAACTAAGAAACCTAAGCTAAAAGCGCAAGTGGGGTGTATCTATAGTCGGCTTTGCCGCTTCACAGCTCCACAATCCCGCTTCTTTTTTATCTAAAAGAAGCTTCGCAAAGTGCACTCTCAGTCCCATTCGTTCTCCCTCCGACATCTCATTCGAGATGGGATGGCTTATCAGTGAATCTATCAATCCCTCCCCCAACAACTGATGGCATTAGCGCGAAAGACTCATGCTGCTTTGCTGTGCTTGCTTGCTAGCTAGAACGCGCAGAGCACACAGCGCAAACAAAAGGGCATTAGCACGAAGCAAAGACATAGAGGGGCTAGCGCGCAGAGCAATAGTAAGCTACTTCACTCGAGAAGAAGAAAGACGCTCTCGCTCGACTCAGATAATGATGAAGCTCGAGCTCATCTCTTGCCAAGCTAGCTCCGATGCTACTGCTCAGCTCAGCTCTGAGACTTCAAGAACAGTACTTGATTTATTCACAGGCCTTCCTCTTGCTGGTTGGCTGCTTTCTCCGGTGCCAGCTCTGAAACCTCCGGTATCTGTACCGGCTTGCTCGCCTTCCTTCCAAGGACCCTTCTGTCCAATAATTAGAAAACAGTACTTACTGCTTGCCGTATTGCCTAACGGCGTACTCTATTCCGCCTACAGACAAGGCCTATACTTAGCTTCCTTCATACCGGTGATGAAAAATTCAATCAAACCGGATCACCTGAAGGGCTACCTTTCTGCCTATAATGGTTCATTTTCTTATCTTAGTTAGATAAGGTGAAGTCCTTATTTAATCAAATATGTAAGAAAATATATGATCAGTGGTCTTCTTTCCGCTCTTCGAGGCTCTTCTTGTAAAGAAAGGCATCGATACATACACCCCACAGCCCAAACTACGAACGAGGAGGTCGGTAACCGGTCCGGTGTGAGCGAAGATCCTTGACGAACTGGAAGAGCAAAAGAAGACGACAATGGAATTAGTTGATTGGACAGCGACTCGATTTAGCCTCATAATGGCGCGGTATGCTCTTCTTTCTGTCCTGTCTTATTCCAAGGCTGGAGAGTAGCCGCCTAACTGTCCACTCGCCCTCAACCCTCGACCGCTTCGTAGCGTCTTTTTAGGCTGCGTTCGACTCCTTCAAAGACAAAAGACAACCGGAGTCTTTGCTCCCTGGATAAGTCTCATTCGATGTCGCAACCGATGCTTAAAACATATGATTCTATCTTCTCAGTCTTCGAGCGATCATTCTCTGCTTCAAATAGGAGGGGACTTCCTCTACCTAAAGGTGATGATCCTTACTTAACGTAACGTGGCAAGCCAAAAACTGACTTGTGGTCCATCCATCAGAGTAATCGATCTGACCGATAGATGATGCTTAGTTAAATCGTAGTCAAGGTCTGTCTTAGTATCAGGTTTTTTTATCTTTTTGCCTGCGGCCTGTCTGACATCGTGATAATAAACTTGTCCGGCTTCGTTTGATTCCTTCCCCATAGAAAAAAGGGCTCTCTCGAGACCCTTCTCCTCATCCTCATGCCTTTTTCCACCTGCCATACTTAAGATAGAAGCACAAGCGAACCCTTCCTCGAGTTAGGATTCAGACCGAGTGCAATTCAGTTTGTCGACCAGCTAAAGTAAGGAAGAATCAGCCACTTAGGGCGGCTAAGCTCACTTCGGCACCGAGCACCGTAGCGCATAGCTATTTCATCCAACCCCGTAACTTAATGAAGTGGACTGGACGGACCACACTGAAAAAAAATGCAAGCAGGGATGGCTGCGAAGCCTGTATTGGGAAGGAGGTTCAGCAGGAAACAAGAGAGTAGCCATACCTTTCAAGCTAGCATAGCATAGATAGCAGTGGGAGACCAAACAAATCTTTCACGCAATAGCGTGAAGTCCTACTAAGCTAAAGAAGCTGATGAAGCATCGGGTCTTGGAGAAGAATAAGATCACAGAGCACAGCAAACCGCTAAACCATGTGCGCGTGATTGCTCGCCTATCATGAGTTTGACTTGCGCTCTAAAGCTGTCTTTTTGAGGGAGAGAACTTTTATGACATTCTTGTGGATAAAGCAGTCGGTGAAGCTTTTTCTTATGTTGTTTAATACCCCTTATCGGGAAACTCTGGCAAGGTCTATTATTCCTTTTTCCCAGTGAGTGCAGGCTTCATCGAAAGGCTCGTGGCATTATTGGGTTCGCTTGCACACTTCTCCTCTCGCCTCCCTTGGATCATTTTCTAAAGGCTTTGCCCGACTGACTTCATAGTTACACCTTTGTTGACCAGATCCCATGAGTGCTACTAAATGGCACGTCAGAGCTCCCCTCTCGTATCATGATTTGCCGCTTGATTCCGAAGACCCTGTGATTTGTTGATTCGCATCGATAGAACCAGTTGTGTGCCACATACATGGCGCGAATCCCGAGCTTCCTGTTACCGATAGGCATCAATCCAAGTCGCTGAGGGACCTAACTAAGAGTTCCCCTCTGGACCTGAGAGAAGAGAAGGTTCGCGACCCGATCTCCTGCACAGATTCTCAATCAATATGCATTGAATGAAGGAATTGGTCCATTCCCTGGCCAATATTGGGTAAGCGCGTTCACGGATCAAGTCATTTCATATATGATGTTCCCCATCCCGATGACCCGCATACGATGTCAATGAGCGCTAGGAGAAGGAAGGGGACAATAGCACCGCTCGCTTCGCTTTGAACAAAAAAAAGAAATCATCGCAACCAAAAGGACAATCATTTGTATTGAAATCCGTTCGATAGGAGGTATAGGATGGAACCGAATCCGCTTCGCGAGGGTCTCGTTCGCACGACTAAAAGTTAATATGAATGTATCGAGAGCCTAGCGATAAAAGAGTCTTATCTAAGAGAGTCTTATATATGTCAAGCGAACTTAGTTTGAGACAAAGATAATAGAACACAGCGAGAAAGGGTATCATAATGATGATCTTCCAGATAAAATTAAGGAACGATGACTTAAGATGATGAGATATTTGACATACGTTAAACGAAAAATACAGAAAGATCACAGAAACTAGCAGACTGATCACTAAATAGATACAAATAGGTGCAAATTCTGACATCATCACAGCCCACTTGGTTCTTTCGCTCGCGGAGCGGCATACCGGAAAAAAGTAAGAAATTGTAATCCCCAACGACAAAGGAACGAGCATTTTCGGGGACTAGCTCGCCATTACTCAAGAGGGAAAGGAAGTTTCTCGCCTCTGATAGAATAAAAGAAAGTATAGAATTGGAAAAGCATATTCTTTCTTTAGATTAATCCTAAGATCCTTTTAAAGTAATACCCGTCTGCACCATATCTTCTTAAATTTTTAATTACATGGTTAACAATCTCCGTTTCCTCCTCATAGATCAATGGGGTTCCCCTTTCCTCCTCCAGTTCAGAGCCCATTTCTTGAAAAAAAGAAAGAAGAGCTTCCGTAGGGGTCCCCCGTTGGGAGGTGGCTGCCAAGTGGGGATTGTGGTCCACCACGTTTTGAAAGAGAGAAAAGCATTCCTGCTTTAGCTCTCGTAGCAGGAGATCCCTTGATTCAAAGACAAGAAGTTGGTTATATTCCGACTTTGAGTTCGCTTGATTGAGGGTGCTTTGAACTTCATGAAGATAATCATCTTCTAGAAAGGGGGACCCCGCTTTTTCAAGATTGCGAATCCGGCTGAAAAGCGAGGACTCCTCACTGGTATTTTGCGTGGGTGGGGAAAACCACCCCGCCACCCTTTGGGAAAGACCAATCTTTTGGTGGGAAGGGCCAGCTTGCTCCATTCCACCAGTGGTGTAACTCGTAGCCTCATCTCCTTGTGCCCCCTGGTTTGGTACCGAAGAGGACGCCTTCCCATATGTTTTTTCAATCCAGGACTCGCCAGAGAGTTCTAGTTCTGGAAGAGGCGAGTTCCCAGAAGGAGAGGGAGCCATCGTGGAAATATGCCCCGGGGTGGGGTCTTCGCTTTTGCCCAGGAACACTTCCAAGGGCTTAAAAAATCCCCCCTCCTCCCTCTTTCCCCCACCAATTGGGCTGAAATGCGAAAGAGCATTCAAATGAAGAATCGGTTGCTGATTGTAAAAAAATCCTAGAATACTATAGCCTGCGTCCAGCGCCGCGGCTAGTCTTTCGGCTATCCACATAATAGCATGATTAGTTCCACAAATCTCACTGCACTGACCATAGTAAACTCCTTCTCGTTGTACCAAAATAGAGATCTGATTTAAACGACCAGGTACAGCATCACATTTGACACCTAAAGAAGGTACAGCCCAACTATGAAGTACATCAGCAGATGTTACAATAATACGTAGATGAGTTTTGGCTGGTACAACCACTCTATTGTCCACTTCTAATAAACGTAATTGACCCAATTCTAGATCATCTTCTGGAATCATATAACTGTCAAAAGTGAGTGACTCTTCATCGGAACTGTTATAGTCTGAATATTCATAAGTCCAATACCATTGATGTCCAATAGCTTTGATAGTAATGGCTGGATCTACTACTACCTCGTCCATTGAGTATAACAGAGCAAATGAGGGTATAGCAATGAACATCAGGATGATACTAGGAAATATGGTCCAAAGAATCTCAATAGTAGTTCCATGAACAATTCTTTGCGGGATTGGATTTTTTTGATAGTGGAAATGCCATAAAGCGCGAACCAAGATCCATAATACGAAAACCAAAATCAGAATGAGGAAGAAAAAGATATCGTGATGTAAGTCTATTATTCCTTGCATCATAGGTGTTGCTGCGTCTTGAAATCCTAATTGCCATGGTTCCGCTGCATCACAAGGAGAAATCGTGAGGAATAACCCTTCTAGAACAATCATTTTGTGTGGTTTACTTTCATTTCAATATTCCGCTCCCCCCCCAAAAAAGAAGAGAGACTTCTTCTCTACCTACCGTTCCCCCCGAAAAAAGACAATAAACTTGTCGGAAGGTTGTTTTTTCCAACCAAAGACGCGGGACTTGATGGGCTTGGGCCGAGTTAAGTAAAGACTGACTACCTAGTGATTTACAACCACCCTCACTGCACACTTTCTATATATCTGTCTGGCTGCATGCTACAAGGAACCTCGCCTACACCACCGGCTTGTTCAAGAAGGGGCGGATCGCTCCTAAACGCAGCCATGATCCACTCACTATACGATTTATTCAAAATACGAAAATATTCGCCATCGATAATACGATTCAAAGAGACAAGAACCTATTTTACTAATTCATGATCTGGCATGTACAGAATGAAAACTTTTATCTTATCTACGAGAATTTCTGCTTCGCTGCGGCTGTACGACATGAGTTTAAGTATACCAAATAAAGGTCAAACCCCGCTGAAGCACTGTAAAAATGTTGACCACGATTTCTAGCGCTTTTCAAAAACCATTTGCTTGCAATGCCTTGAGTTTAGTTCTTGAGTTCGAGCCTTTCAAGTGAAGTATCCAGATTTACGTCTGAGTACTTTATTTCGATTGTCTGGGGCTGGGTACAGAGTTCTAGGTAGACTTGCTTCTTCCCACATGGGTTCTCTCATATGGGAGAGGCTAAGAGTACTTTGACTTTGCCCTATACGACCGTCCCCCGCAGTCTTTGAGTGGTGGTTGGCAGGTGGCGAACCTATCAACCCCTACTTAAAGGGTCAACTGTGGTGGTGGCTTGTCGACCAAACCCGACCCAAGGAACCGTGGGTTCCTATGGGAACAAATGTTGGCGAGGTTGATGAGCTAGAGATGGAGTTCTTGGAAAGCACCTCTGTTCGTAACTGGATGGAGATGTGGCTTCGAGCACTCTCAGATCACGTTCGTATTGTGTCTGATATGAGTACACCTCTATTGGCTTTCTTGGAATTGCCGATGGTTGTAAGCTCACCATATAGATCTGACTCGGACTGTGAAGTCCAACGTTTTGGTCTTATATGGAAGTTATACACGCCAGTTTACTTAGATGTAGTTTCTTTCCTTTGGGTTTTAGTGGAAGTTGTAGATTTTTCTACAGTCTATCCCAGAAATCAATAGATATTCTCCAGCAATCTACCTTAATGTTCCTTTCCACTTCAGAAAGCTGGTACACCATGACCTTAGGAAGTTTCCTTTGAATCGGAATAGCTAAAGTACCCTAAGACTAATTCTGTCTATTAGCCCTATGGGTTCTAGAGAGAAGTTAATGGGACATTCTCAAAAGGTAATTCAATAGCAGTTGTCCTTTCTTAGACTATTACTGCTCGTACAAAACAATGCCTTGAGGAATCTGTGCATCGAGACTCACATATGAGACTAGTGAAATAAGTTACTTGCCCTAGTGCTACTCCCTGGCTTCCTTCCTCCACAGAAGACTTGATAGAATAACTTGTGTCACTTCCTTACATGGAAAGCTACCACCTCTTCTCTTGACTTTCCTTCGCTTCGGGTAGACTAAGAGCTCTTTCTAAAGCCTGACTTCAACTACCCCTTAGTAAGTAACCGCTTTTTCAGCTGTAGTGGACCTAAGGTAGGATGCGGCGAGTGACCCTGTAAGGGAGTCAAGTAAGGAAAGAAGAAAGGGGTCTCGAAGTAAGACCTATGGAATTCTAGCTGTTCCGTAAGGGCCCAGTACGTTCGGTCTCCGTGTGAGTGAAAAGGTAGCTGCTATGTTCGGAATTGACAGTAAGTAGAGCAAGACAAGAAAGGGAAACCGCTTGAAAGAAGAGCAGTCTGCTAATCCGAATCGTGCCGCTAAGAAGTCTTTGTTTAAGAGCTATAGACTATAAAGTAAGGGAATGGGACCCCGACGGGAATGTATCCCAAGCAGCGGAGTAAGTTCACTCTTTGGTAAGCTTAGGCGCCTAAATGTCTGAGTTCGGAAAGCAGAGTAAGCGGCGATCAACGCAGGAACTATACCTCTACCCGGAATAAAACACCTTTGAAGAATGTATGTTCACGTGCTGACTATAAAGAAAGCCACAAAGTAAGACTCTGGATGGGCCAAGTAGGAAGGATCGAAGGGAGAACGGTGACACCTATCACCTATTAGCTCGAACAAGAATTACTAGAGTGCTTTCGTAAGGAAAACCCCAAAGTAACAGCTTTTATCCCTCTGTAAACCTACAAACCATACCTCTTAAAGGATCAACCATACTTCTTCTAGTAGGAAGTGTCCCAGTTAAGGGAATAGATCCGTCTTTGTTAGTTGTTGGGGCCCCTTAGTTAAGGCTATCTCTTAGTTCAGTAAGGGAGATACCACAAGTAGCTGTATACCTTTGAGCGGGCCCAAGCCCTGTAGTTAGCGATAGAGTCTTATCTTAGCCTGGGAATAAGGGATAATGTGCTCTGTAGGGGTCTAATCCTAATTTGAAGAAGCCGATAGCAAGTTAGCTGCGGTTGCGAGTTACCCTGGAAAGAAGGATGCGCTAGTTGTCCGATCGAAGGGAGTAATTGGATCCAAGCGTGTTGTTAGTGTACCCCTTGTAGTTAGCTCTTAGTAAGACGAATTACAAGATAAGATAGTTCTACGACTGTAATAAAAACCCTAGTATCTGTACCTAAGCTAGTTGTCCGATAGGAAAGGGTACTTCTATACGAATTCGAAGAAAAGTATGGCGATTTCTACGAGGCAGCTATAGACTATATAAAGTAAGGTAATGGCCCACTTGTAGCTGTAGTTGTTGGTTCGGAAACACGAGTCGCTTTTATAGCTAATAAAACACCTAGGAGCTCAGGGAATGTACCTAAGGGAGTATATGTATCTAAGGTTAGCTCTTCTTTCTCGAATGGAATGAGCTATACTAAACTAAAATAGACGAAAGATGCATGGGCTTTACCTACCTCCCCGGATAGGAGACAGATCGTTGAATTGGAACTCGTCGAGTGCTGTGCGAATTCTTGGGAGAAAACACTAGAGATTAGATCACTACTAGACTATAAACTGGCAGCACTACAGCAGAATCAGACATGGGACTTAGTTCCTCTTCTTTCAGGATCGGTTGTGGTTGGGTCTATCAAGTTAAGACCCGCTCTGATGGTTCTCTGGAGCGTTAGTTGGCCCGTCTAGTAGCTAAGGGATATTCTAAGGAGTATTGTGTTGATTATGAGGATACGTTTGCACCAGTAGCCAAGATGGCGTCTGTACGTACCTTGATCGCAGTTGCAGCGATTCGTGGTTGGCAGTTGTTTCAGCTTGATGTGAAGAATGCATTTCTTAACGGGGATTTGTATGAGGAGATATATATGCAGCCTCCACCAGGTCTATCTACTCCGTCACCTATGGTTTTCTTTTCTGGCCCTTTATTCAATGAGTCGGCGCGGTCTCAAACAGGCTCCTCGAGCTTGGTTTTAGAAGTTCAGCACCGTTGTCATTCAGGCCGGTTTTTTGCGCAGCAATCACGACGAAGACATCTTTGTCCACTCGTCTTCTCAGGGACGAGCCATCCTTTGATTCTCTCTTTTAGTAGCCCCTCCACAGAAGTATTCATCGTCGCCTTCATTTCTGTAGGATTCTCTCGGCTACTTTCTTAGTGAGTAGTGGGAGACCCTCCCTCCTTCTCGGATAGAGATGCTGGCCGACTCGCTTGGCTCGCCTATCGAAGTTCTGTTCATACCTAATATGAACCTTGAGTCATCAAAGCCTTTCTAACCGAATTTGATGATCGAAACTCGTTGATTGTTAGCCGTAATTGTACGTATAAAGAACTCAAACGTGACAACGGTATGATAGAAAGAATGAGGCTTAGGTCGTGACGAAGATAACAGAAAAGAGCCTTATGCGGGGGGAGGTCGAAATGCCAGGTCTTTGATAGTGCATGGAGTCGACCTCTCCAATATAGGAAGGAGGTAAACCGCTTCGAGCAGGAGCAAAGCTCAATAGTAAGGGCGGGGCATAATTCCAGTATAGTGCAAGGCCGCATGCATGCCTATTCATTCCTACGTCCACGCCTATGGCTCAAGATGAGCAGGGTTTCCTTTCTTTTCAATCGGTATGCGCTCTTCTGATTAAAGGACGCTATTAGCAAGAATGGGATTTCTTCTTAGAATACGAGAGGGAGGGAGATCAATTTATCTCTAGCCTAATTTCGTAAGAAGTTATGGAAACAAAGAGCGTGTCGAGGAAGGGGACGTGTAAATGTTAGAGAGGACTTAAAGAATCAGTGGTGATAGCTGGCATTCACCAACAAAGACTAGCACATCGCTTACTGATGACGTCTGCTGGATACACCATTCCTACTGCTGAATCGAACAAAATAGCGATTCTGATAAACATTATTATAGGAGTTGGGAAATCTAGGCCTAATCCAATAGAATAGGTCTAGGCTGATTTGGCAGGTCGAAGCCTAAAGACTTTCAAGGTCAAAGCTCGAAAACCAGCCTTCAAAGAAAGTAAAAGACTGGCGCATACGCGCTTACTTTTTGATCCCTAGCCGTTCTAGGAGGGAGCTTGGATGGTGAGCCCAAGCTGATTCTTCCCATCTATGAATCCAAACCTCCCGAGCAGCTTGCAATTGATCTTTCTGTTCCTGCTCTCTTTCCTGCTTTCGGTTAACGAGCTCACTTCAACTCGTCCTTTTACTGCCCAAGGAAATTCGACGATGCTAGGTCTCGTGTAAGCCAAGCCCTTCGTTCGGCATGAATCCTATTCGTGAACAACTTACGATATTTGCAGTGGAGAAGGAGCACCGAAAAGCGAGGGCCTTTACTTACTAGCTTCCTCCTTTCTTAGAGAATTTCGAGATAGCCAGGAGCGCATTGTCTTTTTCTTCCACTTGACTTGAAAGAATGTAAAAACTTGCGCTGTCCCCTCTTCCTCCTCTAGGATTCCCCTTGCTGGGAGAACTGTTCTGGGCAACCCTATGTCTTTATTTATTAAAGAAGACTCTTCTCTGGGAAAAAGAAAGATTCTTTTACCGAATTGCTTTGAAAGTTGCTAACTCGGATGTTGTCTCCTAGTTGCTCCCTATTCTCGAACTGGAAAATTCTTCTTCTTCTTACTATAACTATCCTCTCTAGTCTTCTCTTCCTATTCATTATCTTTCTGTTGCCTAGGCATTCTAGGCTTATGTATTACTATTCTCTCTGATCTCTGGGCTTATGGATAAGGAGACATCCGATTCGGTTACACAATTCAATTGAGCAATAGCATCCGATTCAGTGGTGGCAGACCCTTTTTCACCAGACGCTTAGGGAAGACGCTCCGGAGACATCAGACGAGTCAGTAAAGAATCCTCAGGCCTAGAATGCCCAGTTTGAGTTATGGCCAGCTACGGGTCTTCTAAAGAGTACTCTCCCGTAACGGAGCTTATTGCTAACTTTCCACATCCTATGTATATTCATTGAATTCAGCTACAACAGATGAAGTGGTAAGCCCGCTTATCTATTTATCTTATTATCTTAAGCGATAGCAGACTTTTCGGCTCGGTGAAAGAGGTTGTCTCGTCCATCTACTGAGTCAGTGACATAAGTGGTATCCTCTGCAGCAGCCAATTCATTTTTCACTAAAGAAGACTCGGTTCCCCGGGCGGATGGGAAAGGAGATGAAGCAACATCAGTTGTATCAGCTACGGAATCTGATTCAGGTGAGGCTACAAGCCTATCTTCGACTTTCGTTGTTCTTTCTTCTTGCTGTAAAGTGCCATTTCCGCTCCCCAACGACAGAAGTACGAAATTACTAACTAGTCTAGTTGCCATTTCATTTTTCTGCCCGTGTGGCATGGGACAGTTTTGTTACCCTAAAGCAGAGAAAGCTGGATCAAAGGATGCTTTTGAAAAGGCCGATTTTCGGTATCAATTGCCGGATGAATTCAGTGACAGCGGAAGCTGATTCGTTTGCTTGTTCTGCTCCGCCTGGCTAGTTGTCTTTCCTCTGGCTTACGTAGTTTGCGCAGTTACGTTCCTTCAGTGGTCCGGACCTGGCCTTTAACCGCCTCTCTGATTGGAATTGAGGGCTGGCCTCTTTGACTCGGGCAGGGGAGAGCGCGAGCTGAAACCACTCTTTCGAAGGCGGCAAAGCGGCACGCAGCGGCTTCGTCTCGACCAGTCAACTGGCATGGGAGAAATCGTTCTATCTATTAGTTAGGCATTCGGACACTTTTAGTAAGGCGGATCGGCGGAAAGTAGTACTACACTAGGTAGGCTGTTCCCACAGTAGCTTGTTGTTCCGGAGATAGAATCGAATTGATATCTGCAAGTCGTAGAGTAGTCTAGTAGCTGACAGTGCCTGTAGTAGTAGCTTATTCTCCGTGAAGGAAGTTTGGTGCTTTCTTTTCTCATTCCGTTCCTCCGTCTTGTTTTGTTCTTTGAGCCGTCTCTAGCAGGTAGGAAGGAAGAGAGTCAAGGGCAGCTCTTACCCTGCCAAGCCAATCTAGATGTCTTACGCATAACACAAGCTAAGCCGCTTCCAGTGAAAGCAGTAGTGAGGTAGCTCAATAAACCTAGCAAACACCGGCTAGATAAGTAGGGCAGGCTGCTAACTCAGGGGATTCTTTGTCGATAGAAGGCATTCGCGAAAGTCGCTGATGAAGAAGCTTTACTAAAAGAGGGCTTCTCATTATGTGGATACAAAGGCTTCAAGTGGTGCGGTTCCCACAGGAATTGCAAACACCTGAAGAGAGCGGGTCCAACCCGATACGAGATCCTTCTTTCACTATAAAGAACGTATTCATAGTCCAATCCATTACAGCCCGGCAGTCTAACAGGCGTAGATCACACTGGAACTTGATAGCCAGAATCTCTTGACCGTCCCATCTATACTCTCCTTTGAATGAAGAAGATAAAGAATTGATCTATTTCGACTTGATCTTATTCTCCAACCCGCTCATCTCGTAATGAGAATAGAATAGAAAAAGTCCGTAACGAAAGTACGCCTGCGCGCTCTATGTATTGAACACGAACCGAACTACTCTACGCATAGCCGAACACATGTACGATCGATCAAGTGTTGGGCTCTGCTTTTGCTATTGCTGGTCATTCTTGAAGAGCTCTTGGTCTCGCATAATCGGCTCAACGAAAGCCACAGCCAGAACTTTTGTCCTTCTTCAAACCGTACTATAAAATAATAACCACAACTGCTCACTAGGAGAATTCATAGTCAATCCTGACATCAAATGAAAGAGCGGAGCCCCTATTATGTAAACGTAAGCGCTTCGCTTCTACCAGATTTCCTCGCCCTTGCTATCAAAAAAAGAGTAAGTAAGATAATTGGCATTACCTTTAGTTGTCTTTATAGTAGCAGGAAGCTGGAGCTGGATCGGACCAAGTAATTTCGGTATAACAGGAAAGGGGTGACTAATAGAAATCGCAAACATTCAAAATCGTCATTAACATAAAGTAGTCGTTAGGCTTAAGAAAGAGTCGATATAGCAATGAAGGGAATCAAATGAATGAGCTGGTCACCGGGAAGCTAACCACCAAACTGCTCCTCCGTTTTTCGGTCTACTAAAGTTCCCGATGTGGAGCGAACGGACTAAGCCACCCATCGATGGCCAGGGAAGATGGATCTTCATAGAGAATACTCCGCCTCTCGTTCCTTTTTTGGTCGCTCACTGCT